GAAATCATTATTATTTCAACACAAGACAAGAAAAAAAAAGGGATGCGGAAATCTTTTTTTTTTCTTGTGTCGAAGAACGGCAAGATGAATAGAATAATATCTCCTAGAATACTTTGTTCCCTCATTTAGCCTTTGTTTTTCCGCTTACTTATTTTTGGTATTTAGTCAAATTTGATTCTATTAGATAAAAAAAAACTATTGATAGATTTTATGACAGTTAAATCTGTCATATAGTGACATAATCGCACTGCTCCAATTTGGATTAAAAAAAACATAAAGAGGGGAGGTCTTCTTATCAAGCAATATTCTTCTTATCAAGCAATATGCATACTATAACTAGAAATGCAGTACAAGTAATTACCCCAATCCGATAGAAATCAAAAAAGAATATAAACAAAAGCAAAATGCTTTTCAAAAACTCTTTTGGTTTTGGTATGATAAACAAAAATTTTGTTCTTTTTAAGAACTTGATATTGATAAATCCGAAGATCTAAAAATTCATTTCGGACAATTGAACCTTCTCAAACTGTTTCTTTTTAAGAACCAAAAAGATTTGTGCCAAAATAACGGATGCTAAGAAGACCAAAAGGCCTTGGACACGTAATGGGTCTTGAAGTACTATTTCAGCATCCCCCTGACCAAATCCGCCCACATTAGGATTACTCGTTAATGGTTGATCAAGTTTGATGGATTCACCTTCTGAAATAAGAAGTTCTGGTCCTGGAGGTATAATATCAACCACTTGACGTGCCTCTGACGCATCTGTTATGGTTATTTCGTATCCCCCTTTTTCTTTTCGTATTATTTTGCTTACTCTACCTGCTGCTGTAGCATTATAAACCGTATTGTTACTCTTGCTCCCGTCGGGATAAATCTGACCTCTTCCCCTGTTCCCGCCTACGTATATGGGATATTTTAAGAAGTGAACATCTTTCTTAGTGGCAGGATCCGGCGCAAGAATAGGAAAGGTTATTTCACTATATTTTTGACCCGGAACAGGACCTATCACAAGAATATTTTTTTTAGTGGGGCGATAGCTCTGAAAAGATAGATTACCTATTTTTTCTTTCATCTCTGGCGAAATACGATCAGGAGGAGCTAATTCAAACCCCTCGGGTAAAATCAGGACGGCCCCTACATTCAAGGCTCCCTTTTTACCATTAGCAAGAACTTGTTTTAGTTGCATATCATAAGGAATTCGAACAACTGCTTCAAATACAGTATCAGGAAGTATCGCCTGTGGAACCTCAATACTTACAGGTTTATTAGCTAAATGACAATTGGCACATACAATACGGCCAGTTGCTTCACGTGGATTTTCATAACCTTGCTGTGCAAAAACGGGATATGCATTTGAAATAGATGCCCCAGTTATTATATATATCATTAGCGATATGGAAATGAAGCGAGTAATCTCTTCCTTGATCCAAGAGAGGGTCTTTTTAGTTTGCATGGTCCAATGTTGATACCGAAAAGTTCTACAATAAAATTGAGTGGGTCACTAGCGGAGTTCCCTAGCCACGACGTTGCTATTTACTGAAAAATTTTTACTAAAATGTAAAAATTTGAATCTCTTGGATGTGTGGATGTATAGACAAAATGTATAAAATATAAAAAAAGTAAAATTTGAAGTGTTTAAAAAATAACCAACCTTCTAAAAATTTTGTCGGTGGATCATTATTTTTCAGTTATTCATTGAATGATAAATTACTACAAGTGATGGAGATACACGATTTAAATAACGGAAGATCCAATATTTAAAAATTGTATCCAAAATGACTGGAAAAGTGGAAACAAGGCCAGATATAATTTGATCATTATGAGCAAATCCAAAATCTTTGTAGACAGAGCCAATCATTAGTTCCCAACCATGAGGTGAGTGGAATCCTATACATAAGTCGGTTAATAAAAGAATAGAAAAGGCTTTTATTGTGTCGCTTAAATTATATAGGAATTCTTGAACCCAAGAATTAAGAATAATAAGTTCTTCATTACCTAGAATAGAATAACCACTTAGAATAACGAAACAGAGTAAATTTGTCGAGAAGTGCAAAATCATATGGATACTATCTTCATTATACATCTTGATCAATTGAATCGTTTCTTTGTGGATTCTTCCGATACGAAACCTTTGTAAATGTGTTTCCGGGTATTCCTTTAGCATTTCGTCCAATAGGAAGAGTTCCTCGAATTCTATGAAGTTCGCTAGAATACTCTTTTCTTGAATATCACTTAAAAAAGTTTCAGATTGACTAGTATTCCACCAATTAGTAACCCAAGATTCCAGACTTTTATTAAATGAAAAAGAGATCCACCGGGGCAAAAATACTATCGATGTAAGATATAAAAGGGGAATGAATGCTTTTTTTTTTTCATTTTTTTGTCTGTAAATTTTGACCGAACCCCGTCTCATTCGTCGACTCTAGACGATCTACTATTTCTATTCAGCATAAGTTCTATTACAAGACGTCAAATTTCTATATCTAAATTTATTATCTATTTTATCTATTTTTTTTATGAGTCCAGTGGTTAGTTAGTCTTTGAATTTCGAAAAAATTACAGAATCGTAGTCTAAAAAACGAAAGAATACATGACTGACAAAAAAAATGTATTGTTTAGTATATTTCATTGTATTGTTTAGTATATTATATAATATACGTCTTCTTTGCTTCATCAGTATTGTGGAGAAACTTCAGTTAAGTTATACTCTAGAAACAAAAAAGCAAAAGAAAGGACTCCTGGCCTCCTGGTAAGACAAATGTTTATTCTTCAGTTTTCAGTTCATTTCAAACTACTTCAATTGGTACGCGCAAAAAAGAAGCCAATTCCGCAGCTTTTTGCTCAACTTCTCGTGGAGTCAAATTTTCATCAGTACGAATCAAAGGAATGACCCCCTGCCCTCTGATTTCCATATAAAGGACACGCCGAGCATAAATACCCTCTTGAACTTCTATTCTGATAGACTGAATATCTTTCATAAGAAATCGGAGTAAGATGCGCCGATTTTTTCCAGGAAATCCCCAACGAAACATACACACGATTCCTTCTTTTCTATCGAATCGATCATAACCGCTACCCACATTCCATGAAATTGTACACCACAAATAAGAGCTAATAAATAGACCAGCGATCCCATAAAAAGACATCACGATCCCTTGGGGAAAAAAAACGATTTCCTGAGACGGAAATAAAGATATCAAATTTCTGTCAAGGTAACTGGAAATTCCAACCAATAAAAACCCCAATGAACCTAAAAAAAGTATAAAAGCCCAACAGAAATTACTTGTTTTTCGAGACCCCACTATAAGTTCTATCCATATATGTTCTGATCGCCAACTCATACTAGATCCGGTTGCATTTTATTGGAAGTGAGAGACTAGCCCGCATGAATTTGACTTTACTTTTTTTGTTTCCGAAGTAACTTTCATCAACTCGCACCATTCTGATGTGCATTTTGGGGAGGAATTCATCCAATTTGTTAGTCTAAAATACTAAAATGAAGCCCTCTCGTACGATCCCCTATCTACGCGCATACGGATATTTTTACTTTGCGTTTATTTCAGGCATCTACTCCAATCTTGATTGATTTTCAAATGGCTCGTTTATTAATATATCATATTCACGTCTGCATAAAAATATATCATATTCACGCCTGCATAAAAAACCCTTCTTTTATCAATGTTATACCATAATTATACTAAATATATATCTAAAACGGATATCTCTGTTATGATTCAAGTATAGGTCTTGAAAAAATAAGTAAAACTTTCTTTCATCGAATCTAAAAAATCTTGTTTTTTTGAACATGAAGAGATAAGGAAGCCATTGCAATTGCCGGAAAGACTAAGCCTACTAAAGGCACAAAAATAGAGGGTAAATTGTTGAGAATTGTCATAGGCTGGGCACCCCCGATTGAATATTTGTATCTGTTATTTATTGTTATATTAATCTTTTTACTTACTATATTCTATATTATTATTGTTAAAAAGAGAAAGATATCTTCTAATTATTAGAATTCCTATTCTAATTCGTATATAGTATATCTAATATAGTATAATTTTAGTATATCGAAGTGAATCTAAGTTTAAGTATTAAATAAGTATATAGAATGAAAGTGCAAGGAATCTAGAACTAATTAAATGAGCTTATTCAGTTTTCTAAATGTAATTGTAATATTGTAATAAAGTAATGTAATAAATAATAAAGAGTTTCTTCCACTTATAAATGCAAATAAATGCAAATAAATTGTAAATTCCCGAAAATTTGGTTATAATCCGAAGGTAAGAAAATAAGATAAAATTTTTTTATTTATTATTTTCATTACCCAATTGAATTTCGCGGAAAAAATAATTTCGTTCTTTTAGCTTGTTGCTAGTTGATAGAGGTTTCATTTCCTACTTAGTAATCAAGAATATCAGTAATTATCTACATGATTCTTTCTACAATTCTACAAATTCTTCTTATGTCACAAAAAACCATTCGTTGGATTTTTCCAATTTTTTTTTGATAAATCGATAAACAAATACTTGTTCACTAGAACCCAAAAAATGGAATTCATTTAATTAACTTAAAGCTATACTTGAGTTATGATTCAAAGGAAAGAACGCGTGAAGCTGAAATAATTCATTCAGAACACTTTTTAATGGATTACGTGGTACGATTAGATCGAATAAGCCCTTATGGAATAAAAATTCAGCCGCTTGTGAACCCTCAGGTACTGTCTTATTCAATGTTTGTTCAATTACTCTTTTACCTGCAAATGCAATATAGGCGTTCGGTTCAACAACAATGATATCCCCCAACATAGCAAAACTAGCAGTCACCCCGCCAGTCGTAGGAGATGTAAGAATTGATATATAAAATAACTTTTTATTCGATTGATAATCATATAAAGCAGAAGATATTTTAGCCATTTGCATCAAGCTCAAACTTCCTTCTTGCATTCGTGCTCCTCCAGAAGCACACACTAGAATAAGAGGTAAAAGTTTATTGGCAGCATA